GAGAGAGGACATTCTTTAACTCGAATTGGTTGTGTACGTATATACTCTATCGTATATACTCTATCATAGTATATGATAAATTTAAGAATTAGGTGTATGTCCAATTTTATTAAAAAAAGATAGATCTAAAATAAACCCCTCGTTACTGCTCTTATGAGCAGTAATAGGTAGGGATGACAGGATTTGAACCCGTGACATTTTGTACCCAAAACAAACGCGCTACCAAGCTGCGCTACATCCCTTTCAATTGGTTTACAGTGTCATTGTAGAGAATTCCTGGCTTCTTTTCCACATCCTTCTTTTTTTGGCTCATATCAGATAACAAACATATATATAATTATAATAAAAAAAAATGACTTTTGTTTTTTTTATGAAAATTCTCTCAATTTCAATTTTACATAAACAGGCTTTTTCATTTTTAATTTTACAATAGAATCTATAAGATCGTTCTAGTAGACAATATTTTAATTATAATTTTTAAAACGGGGGAGGGGGGGTTACGTAGACAAATAGAATAACTTCTTAACTACATGTACATCTATAGTTATATATATTACTATATATAATGTAATATAATAAAGAAGAAAGAAGGAGGATTTCAAATGCGAGATCTAAAAACATATCTTTCCGTAGCACCGGTACTAAGTACCCTATGGTTCGCCTCGTTAGCAGGTTTATTAATAGAGATTAATCGTTTATTTCCGGATGCATTAACATTTCCCTTTTTTTAATTCTAGTTATTCCCATCAGAAAGGGTGAAAAAATTTCGCGATACGATCAACGATCGGGGACTAATCCCCCCCTTTTTTCTAATTAATTATAAAAAAGGGGGGGCGAAAGGTCATAAAAACGAGGGTTCAGGATCCAATTAAATTATTTAAATTAGTAATAGAACTAAAAAAGTCTTTCTAGGTCAAGAGTATCCTATAAGATATTTCAAAAAAATACTGTACAAAGATTTTAAATATAGTTTTCAAAAAATCATTGTATTGCTTATATATATTTTTTTTATTACTAATTAATATTCATTGCAACGAAATATTTCCGAAATTTTTTTTGTTAACAGCTTCTATTTTTTTGGTTCTTGTTCTTTCTGGATCCTAAAATGAAAATAGAAGGTTGGGGTGAATCATAAATCCAAAGGAGGTTTCATGGCCAAGGGTAAAGATGTTCGAGTAACAATTATTTTAGAATGTACGAGTTGTGTTCGAAATGATATTAAGAAAGAATCCGCGGGAATTTCTAGATATATTACTCAAAAGAATCGACATAACACCCCTAGTCGATTAGAATTGATAAAATTCTGTCCCTATTGTTATAAACATACAATTCACGGGGAAATCAAGAAATAGATCAAATTTAGTGCTTGTTTTATTTTAAGAACAGGAATAATGATAGTATTAATATATTAATATTATTACATATATATAAATATAAACTCTATCCTATAAAATAGAAATCGTTTTTATTTTGATCCGACCAAAATAGGATTTTAGAGATAAGGAATAAAAAAATTATGAATAAATCTAAGCGATTTTTTACTAAATCCAAGCGATCTTTTCGTAGGCGTTTGCCCCCGATCCAATCGGGGGATCGAATTGATTATAGAAACATGAGTTTAATTAGTCGATTTATTAGTGAACAAGGAAAAATATTATCTAGACGGGTGAATAGAGTGACTTTAAAACAACAACGATTAATTACTATTGCTATAAAACAAGCTCGTATTTTATCTTTGTTACCTTTTCTTAATAATCAGAAACAATTTGAAAGAAGCGAATCGACCTCTAGAACTACTAGCCTTAGAACCAGAAAAAAATAGACTTCTTTTTCAATTGACTAACAATTCCAATCTGAAGGAATTTAAAAAGAGATTAATGTTTTGTTCGAAAAATCCAATCAAAAATCAAAATTTGATTGTTACATCTGGGTCTGTCATAAAAAAAAAAGAAAAGAATCGTCGAAAATAAAAAGAATAACTCTTTTTTTATCGACTAGATACCCTCGTTTTGTTTTGACGACTTTTTTTATAATACTCATTTCTACTCTACCTTCCCCGAGCGCATTCTCCTTAGAACTGTATTTCAAATTAAAATATTTTAGTGGATTTCTTCTAATGCCCTTATTTTTTTATCTCATTCGAAATCGTATAAAGACAAGTCCTATTTAATAGAGCTATTTGTGCAAGTATTTTCCGATTAAGAAGTAATTGCTTCTTGTACATATTGTGTATGAATAGGTTATAACTATGGAATACCCCCATCTCGTGAATTACGGCATTTATTCGAGTGATCCATAAACGACGAAAATCTCTTTTTCTTTTACCCCTATCCCGACGAGCCGAAACTAAAGCTCTTATTCTCTGTTGAGTCATAGGTCGTGTAAGTCGTGAATGAGCCCCTCGAAAGCTTGATGCAAATAAACGAAGTTTTGTTCTACGCCTCCGAGCTATATATCCGCGTTTAATTCTAGTCATTGAATAAATCAAACTTTGATGAATAACTAATTCTTTTTTTAGTTATTCTTTTCCCCTTTATTAGTCATTAATAACCAAACGAATTATTCCAATGTATAAAAAAAAATTCCAATGGCTTTTGCTACTCTAACCTTCCCCCCCCACTATTTTTTGCTAGGTATTTTCCTTTGCTTTGAAAGGATAAATTGCCTTGATAAAAAAAATGGAATCACTAAAGTAAATAGAAATGAATAAATAGGGGGTTCCATCGTTTCTATGGTTACTTCTAAAACGGTGAGGTCCTCTATATACACCGGAGCTCCTTCTTTTAATTAATCATAATCAATACTTTTGGTAACTTGTACAATTCACATTACTTTGGCTCTACCCCATGAATATTCCAGTAATAGGTCTTTCACAATGAGATCCACTTTATACAGTAACGGTATTTCATTTTTAAAATTGATTTGGTTGTTTACCCTGTTAGTCCGTTCTTTAGTGGAATCTTTTGAATAAAAAATGTAATTTCCCCCGCTTAATGGATAAACATTTGTTATCATTGGGGGTTTTCTAAAAAATGGAGTTGATTGGATTTGCACCAATGGAAACCATAAGTTTCAGACACAATAGAAGATATTAACATCTTTTTAAAATAATGAATCTAGTTCCTCCATTCTATTCACAGGTACTGATCCTTGATATTTCAAAAATAATTTTATTTTTGTGTCTCGGTCTCTGATCTAAACGAGTCGCACATACACCCGAGTACATGTTCCTCGTCGCTGAGGGCATCCCCGAAGCGCTGGGGATTTCGTAACATTTCGGATTGGCTGTCTTGTATTTCTAATAAGTTGTTTAATCGTTGGCATACGGAATCATATAAATAATGGGCTGGTTTAGATTGGTTCTAACCGGCTAATTCTGAATTACTTCTTTTCAAGATTCTCTAAAGATATAAAATTAGCAATTGTAGATTTGCATGAACTCGCCCCTATTTTTTATTGAACCGCTACAAGATCAACAATTCCATGAGCTTGGGCTTCTGTTGCTGACATAAAAACATCCCTTTCCATGTCTTCGGATACAACCCATATAGGCTTGCCCGTTCTTTGTACATAAACCTTTGTGATGGTTTCGCGAATTTTTAGTAGTTCTTCCGCTTCCAAGACAAATTCTCCCGTTTGTGCCTCATAAAACGAACTAGCGGGTTGATGGATCATTACCCTGATGATATAATAATAATAATAGAAAAAGTTCTTCTATATTCGCAGAATGAGGCGAGATAACAAAAAAATAGAGAAAATTTAAAAACCGTACAGGCTTTTTTTGTGCATTGCATACGGCTCCACAATGGAATTTACGTTTTTGACCTTTCCTGTCGGGTAAAGAAAAACTAGAGGTTGTATTATACGCCAATCCATAAATGATCCAATTACCATCCTTCTTTTTGTAGGAGTTAAAAAAAATACTATGATGGTTCCGTTGCTTTATATATCATTTTTTTTATTCGTCTATGATTCAGCAATCCCAAAGTGTCTTTTTTTTGTAAATAAGCTTCCGGTGTGAAAACAAAGTTTGTGACGCTGAGATGTGCCTGAATAGGTAAGATATCATTTAAAATACCCCTTCCTTATCTCATACTACTCTTTCAATATATAATCTAAATTTTTTAATCTAAAAAATATCATATTGAATTCGAAGTGCCATGCTATTATTACTTAACTAATTCATATTTACGATGGCGAAGGCATAGTATTTTTTTTATTAAAAAAACTCGTTGGCGCCAAGCGTGAGGGAATGCTATACGTTTGGTAATTGCTCCGCCGACTAGGATAAAGGATGCTATTGAAGCGGCCAATCCCATGCATATTGTCTGTACATCGGGTCGCACAAATTGCATAGTATCATAAATAGCCATTCCAGATATTACCCATCCACCAGGAGAGTTTATAAACAAATAAAGATCTTTGGTATCCTTTTCTATACTGAGATATATCATAAGACTAATAAGTTGGTTCGATATTTCAGTATCAACCTCTTGGCCTAAAAAAAATAATCTTTCTCGATAAAGTCGGTTGATTAGGATAAAATTTTATTCCTTAAGAGCCGTACAGGCACCTTTTGATGCATACGGTTCAACAAAAATTGTGAAAAAATCAATGTGTCAATTCCAATCCCCCTTTTTTTCATAGAAGGCTTTTATTTATAACTTATAGGGGCTAAAAAATTATAGGGGCTAAAAAAATAAAAAATAAGTTTTGGCCCCCTTTATTAAAATATTATACTCCTAAAACGATTGATTAAGCCTGTCAGACTAACTGGATTCATTGATATTTTTTTTTCATCGAGATTCAGTTGAAATGGCGATGCTTTTTTCTTGTTCCTGAGCGGGCTTCTTCCTTTTTTTATTATATTTTTTAGGTTTATGCTCTACCCCGAGTAAAAGGGAAAATTTGCCCGATTTTGATTTGCACATATAGGACAAATGAACCAAATACCGCGTCTTTTTTTTTGTACTACTACTTTTAAATTAATTTATTTCACATATCAAATAGTCAAAAAATTTTTAATTAGATTGTTTGATTTGATCAACAGTTTTAGATCACCCCGTTTAAATTTTTTGTATTTTTTAATAGAATTATAATTGTTGATTTTTTATCATAATTTTGCATATATATATATCATATAAGTAGTAATTAGAAAAATATTAATTAGTAATTGGGTTTTTGCTAAACGGAGCCTGGATACCTAATTTTATTAGTACGACCACGTAAACCATAAAAAAGTTTTGATAATCTAATATCAATCTAAATACTCCCTGCATTTAATTACACTTTATTTTTGCGCTTCGCGTTACAAATTTTTGATAATTCAATCAATATTTTTGGGCGAAACAGAGGATATCTCGATCGAGGGAGAAAATGGGGAAATCCCACATAGCCCAATATATCTGACAAGTCGCACTATATGTCAACCCAAGATGTATCTCCTTCTCCAGGACTTCGAAAAGGTACTTTTGGAACGCCAATAGGCATGAAATAAAAAAAAAGAGAATGAAGTTCTCTATTTAACTTTGATGTGGAAACGTAAAACTGGGGTTTCATTTTTTAATAATATTATCTTTTTTTCTTACTTTATTAATATTAATCATATTTAAATTAATCATAATTAATCATATTTAATACATAAGTTGAATAAGCTAAAATAAAATATAAAATAAAAGTAAAATAAGAGAGAATGAATAAAAATAAAGAAAATTTTTTACAAACGGGCTTCTGAATAACAATAGCTATCTTGGTTCATATAAAATAGGATTAATCCCCATTGCGTATTGGTACTTATCGGATATAGAATAGATCCGCTTCCCTTTTTTCCTATGAATCCAATTGTTCCATTATTACTAACAGAATAGAACAAATATTAATCCTTTTTCCAAAAAAATTACCTAAAAAAGGGAGGTCCGTAACATAGTTTTTTCAATGCAATAAAGTTACATAGTGTCTATTTTTCGTTGATAAAGGGGTATTTTCATGGGTTTGCCTTGGTATCGTGTTCATACTGTTGTATTGAATGATCCCGGCCGTTTGATTTCTGTTCATATAATGCATACTGCTCTAGTTGCTGGTTGGGCCGGTTCGATGGCTCTATATGAATTAGCAGTTTTTGATCCCTCCGACCCTGTTCTTGATCCAATGTGGAGACAAGGTATGTTCGTTATACCTTTCATGACTCGTTTAGGAATAACCAATTCATGGGGCGGTTGGAATATTACAGGAGGGACTATAACGAATCCGGGTCTTTGGAGTTACGAAGGGGTCGCCGGAGCACATATCGTGTTTTCTGGCTTGTGCTTCTTGGCAGCTATTTGGCATTGGGTATATTGGGATCTAGAAATTTTTTGTGATGAACGTACAGGAAAACCTTCTTTGGATTTGCCCAAGATTTTTGGAATTCATTTATTTCTTTCAGGAGTGGCTTGCTTTGGTTTTGGCGCATTTCATGTAACAGGATTATATGGTCCTGGAATCTGGGTATCCGACCCTTATGGACTAACCGGAAAGGTCCAACCCGTAAATCCGGCGTGGGGCGTGGAGGGTTTTGACCCTTTTGTTCCGGGAGGAATAGCCTCTCATCATATTGCAGCAGGGACGTTGGGTATATTAGCGGGCTTATTCCATCTTAGTGTTCGTCCGCCTCAACGTTTATACAAAGGATTACGTATGGGAAATATTGAAACCGTCCTTTCCAGTAGTATTGCCGCTGTCTTTTTTGCAGCTTTTGTTGTTGCTGGAACTATGTGGTATGGTTCTGCAACTACTCCCATCGAATTATTTGGTCCTACTCGTTATCAATGGGATCAGGGATACTTTCAACAAGAAATATATCGAAGGGTTAGTGCTGGACTAGCTGAAAATCAAAGTGTATCAGAAGCTTGGTCTAAAATTCCTGAAAAATTAGCTTTTTATGATTATATTGGTAATAATCCAGCAAAAGGGGGATTATTCCGAGCGGGTTCAATGGACAATGGGGATGGAATAGCTGTTGGATGGTTAGGACATCCCGTCTTTAGAAATAAAGAAGGGCGTGAACTTTTTGTACGTCGTATGCCTACTTTTTTTGAAACATTTCCGGTTGTTTTGGTAGACGGAGACGGAATTGTTAGAGCCGACGTCCCTTTTAGAAGAGCAGAATCAAAATATAGTGTCGAACAAGTAGGTGTAACTGTTGAGTTTTATGGTGGTGAACTCAATGGAGTGAGTTATAGTGATCCCGCAACTGTGAAAAAATATGCTAGACGGGCTCAGTTGGGTGAGATTTTTGAATTAGATCGTGCTACTTTGAAATCTGATGGTGTTTTTCGTAGCAGTCCAAGAGGTTGGTTTACTTTTGGGCATGCTTCGTTTGCTCTACTTTTCTTCTTTGGACACATTTGGCATGGTTCTAGAACCCTCTTCAGAGATGTTTTTGCTGGTATTGATCCAGATTTGGATGCTCAAGTGGAGTTTGGGGCATTCCAAAAACTTGGAGATCCAACTACAAAAAGACAAGCAGTCTAATGCAATATTGCCTTTTTTATTCTAGTTTATATTTGCTATTTTATTTAATAGGTAGGGGTACTGTAGTAATCTTGATTTAAATCGCTGTCGTTTATTTGATTCTTTTTCTTTCTTTATCCGTAGGGATACTCCTAAATAAACATAAAAAAAATAGGTATGAAAGCTATAATTGTAAACCACGATTAAATTTATGGAAGCATTGGTTTATACATTTCTCTTAGTATCGACTTTAGGGATAATTTTTTTCGCTATTTTTTTTCGGGAACCGCCTAAAATTTCAACTAAAAAATGAAATAATTTTTCATTATCTTCATTGATGTAATCAGCCTCCAAATATTTGGAGGCTGATTACATCAACTAGTCCCCGTGTTCCTCGAATGGATCTCTTAGTTGTTGAGAGGGTTGCCCAAAGGCAGTATATAGAGCATACCCAGTAAAACTTACAAGTAACCCAGATATAAAGATGGCAACTAGGGTTGCTGTTTCCATTATTATAGAATTGAAAGACCACAATGGATCTATGCTAAGATCGTTTATTTACAACGGAATGGTATACAAAGTCAACAGATCATAATGAATACAAAATAAGATTTATGGCTACACAAACTGTTGAGGATAGTTCTAGATCTGGTCCACGAAGCACTACTGTAGGGAAGTTATTGAAACCATTGAATTCTGAATATGGTAAAGTAGCTCCTGGATGGGGAACGACCCCTTTGATGGGTGTTGCAATGGCTCTATTTGCGGTATTCCTATCTATTATTTTGGAGATTTATAATTCTTCTGTTCTGCTGGATGGCATTTCAATGAATTAGACTGAAAAGAAGCTTGAAGTCTTAGCTTTTAGTTCGATACAAAAAAGTAAAGCATGTAGGTCTAAAATGTGAGCCTATTCTCCTTTGGTAGTTCGAACGCGAAATTTTTTTCTGTATTGTATATTTCCGGAATATGAGTGTGTGACTTGTTAGAATTGACCCTATGGATAGTACAGAGAATGGGATCTGTCATCTTTATCAAGATGGTTTTACTTCGTCGGATATTCATTCGAGTATCTGGAGCACGAACTAGATCAAATGGATCACAAAGTATTCGAACTATGATTCATACTTAATACTCAGACCTCGTAGCCGGACTTCTTTCCGTTCTATCTTATAAACTTTAATAAATAAAAAAAGTTTTCTTCTTTTAAACTCTTATTTGGATCAAAGGATAAACGCTTCTTTGTATTTTATGTTTTTAGTCATTATAGCTATTTTTTTGATTGAATAAGTGATGATCCAATGGTTCTTACTCAGTGAACTTTGGACTTTGAAGGTTTCATTGAATTATCGTGGTTCTCGTATGAATCTGAGGTTTCAATTGATTGGTGAAGTAGGGTCTTAACAAGAGAATTCCTATCAATAATAAATAAAACAAGACAAAATCCGCATTCCCATTCCATACAAATACCAAATAAAAAAGACAATAGAGATAGGTGATCTAGAAGATTCAAAAGGCCTGTAACGATCAACACAACATAAAGACGTATGAGCTGACTTGATTTTTTGGCAGTTAACCACAAAGAAGAGCGTTTGCATTTTGACTCTTTCATATCTTCTTTTTCATATCTTAAAATATTAAATAAATGAGAGAGAGGTTTAAAACTTTATATTCCATATCCGTTTCAATCAGTATTTTGGTCTTTTTTTTGTTTGAGCTGTACGAGATGAAATTCTCATATACAGTTCTTGGAGGGGGAGTAACCTTGGTTTACCTATCTCAATAAAGTTTATGATTGGTTCGAAGAACGTCTTGAGATTCAGGCGATTGCAGATGATATAACTAGTAAATATGTTCCTCCGCATGTCAACATATTTTATTGTCTAGGAGGGATTACCCTTACTTGTTTTTTAGTACAAGTAGCTACGGGATTTGCTATGACTTTTTATTACCGTCCAACTGTTACCGAGGCTTTTGCTTCTGTTCAATATATAATGACTGAAGCTAACTTTGGTTGGTTAATCCGATCAGTTCATCGATGGTCGGCAAGTATGATGGTCCTAATGATGATCCTGCACGTATTTCGTGTATACCTCACCGGTGGTTTTAAAAAACCTCGCGAATTAACTTGGGTTACTGGTGTGGTTCTGGGTGTATTGACCGCATCTTTTGGTGTAACAGGTTATTCTTTACCTTGGGATCAAATTGGTTATTGGGCAGTCAAAATTGTAACAGGTGTACCTGACGCTATTCCGGTAATAGGATCGCCTCTTGTAGAATTATTACGCGGAAGTGCTAGTGTTGGACAATCCACGTTGACTCGTTTTTATAGTTTACACACTTTTGTATTACCTCTTCTTACGGCCGTATTTATGTTAATGCATTTCCTAATGATACGTAAGCAAGGTATTTCTGGTCCCTTATAAATAATATAGATTCGAGATATTTGTAATTACTCATTTATCTTATTACTTGGTGAAGGAACAATAGTATTTTATTGCTATTATTT